AGTATAGAAAATGGACATATATATGTCTCCAAAGTGTCTCGTCTCATTCAGAAACAAGAATTTTTGAGGAAGTATGGGATGGATAAGACTAATTAATTGCTTTTTTATTGAATCCCATCCGAGCGAGATTCAATTACTTGATACAGAATTCAACTATAGATCCAAGAGATTTTATTCTATTTGATGTTTCATCGAATCATGTGATGAATACATGGAACTTTTATCCGGAACTACACTTAACTATCTATCCATTTTCGATTTTCTATCCTTTCCTTATCCCCTGTCTTAGTCTGAGATAGAGAGAGGCATATCTTACTATAATACTATAATAAAATAATACGTGAATTGATGAGTAAAAGTTGAAGAGAGGTGTTTCCTATTTTTAGCGGTACAAATAAGTTCCTGGGGTATTAGAGCATTACCTCATTAGAATATAATGAAGTAAGGGTTGTTCATCAAAGGTGAGTGAAGAGGAAAATAGATAGGAATCGCGAAAGATAGAAAGCTTTGTGGGATTTAGTCACACCATTAGATTCTATTGACAATTCCAAAAAACTGTTCATACTATGAATGAGCATAGTATGGTGGCGATCCGAGCAGGTATGCCCCCATGGTCAAAAGGTGGATGACATTTCCCTTTCACGGAAGTAGTGGGGATTCGATTTCCCCTGGGGGTAGGGTACTATGAGAGGAAGTTGCTCATGGATTATCAATAAGTTTCGAATTGATTCTTCCTGGGTCGATGCCCGAGTGGTTAATGGGGACGGACTGTAAATTCGTTGGCAATTTGTCTACGCTGGTTCAAATCCAGCTCGGCCCAAAAATTCGCCGATCCATCATGAGATTATTTCCAATTTGATTTGTTCTCCCGAAGCATCTGAAACTAGAAAGAAGTAAAAAAAAAAAATAGCTATTATCAATCGATTTGACGCGATTTGACAAACAACCAATAGGATTACTAGCAACCTGTTTCGTTCCCTCTAAAATCAATATTCGCATGGAGATTGATAGTAATATATCACCCCTTTCTCTCTTAGAATACGATGATTCTAGATAGAACTGAACTTGTTTGATTGAATGAAACCGTTCAAAATATAAATATGTAGGCCCCACGATCTGGGATTGTAGTTCAATCGGTCAGAGCACCGCCCTGTCACGGCGGAAGCTGCGGGTTCGAGCCCCGTCAGTCCCGACCTAGAATCTGATGAATCCATCAATTCATCTCTCTATTTTCTGTGAAGAGGGACACGGAGCAGGATCTCCTTCCCGGTGCTGGGTCCTTATTTCTTTTTTGCTTTCCTTTGCCTTTTGGTAATTTCAAGTCATTCAATTTGTACCGTACCGATTGATGGGATGTGGGAGAGACCTATTTAGATTGCTACAATTATTGGTAGCACCCTATTCAATTAAGGATTCCGGGAAATGCCGTACTTGTCTGGGTTTTTCGCTTGCCCCTGATCCATTTTATAGAATAAACATATGTTTTACAGGAGCACAGACACCAATTAGGATTCATATTTTGTTTTTGTACGATACAAAATCAACCCCACTTTCACATAGTTAACCCGGCGGAATGCTTGAAAGGTTCAAAGTACCCCCACTCCCCCTAACTCCGAGTTTCAAGTTTATAGAAAATCAATTTCTAATTGGAAATAATCTATCGCACTCTCAATTCATATTGAATTTTTCATATTATATATCTGTTCTAGGACCGAAAAAGGGGGTATTACTAAAAGAAAGATCAAACAAGGATCTACCAGACTTAGCTTAGTGAGGGAGTGGATAATCCTTTTTCTTCCTATTTGAAAGGTCCTATGGAAGAAAGAACAAATTACAAAACAGTCAATTTGTCAAAGTATTGGATCTTTTCTATTGGGATCCGTCCTTATCAAACCTCTTTGTCTTATAAGGAAATTGGGTCATAAAAAACAAAGTTTCGAACGGAATTCCCTCTTTATTTCCATTTCACTTCTACAATATTGATTGGGTTTGTGATCAACGGAAGTGTAAGATAGGTCATATGGTCGTTATATGATTCTATAAAGAAGACGGGGGGGTATAGAAAATAAAAGGAACAAAGAATGAAAAACCAAAGAGGATTCTTGATTGGATCAGGAATTCCATTTTTTATTGCGTATGTATCAAAGATCTTCCTATGTTATACTATTCAATTCTTGATGAAAAATTGATTTGATAGCTGAGATATTGTTATTCATGACATTGATCCAATTTAATACCATCGGGGGGAATTGCATACTATCGAAGTGAGAGACAAAAGATTTAGACTCTCTATGGGATTAGATCCCGAGTTATTATGAAATAAAAAAAAAATGATAAAATCAAATTATGGAAGTAAATATTCTCGCATTTATTGCTACTGCATTGTTCATTCTAATCCCTACGGCTTTTTTACTTATCATTTACGTAAAAACGGTCAGTCAAAAGGATTAATTTGAATCAAGCCCGGCTTCTTAGTCCTTATCAATTGATGGAATAAATGAAAGGAGATTGAAATCTCTAGTCTTAAATGAGCGGACTAGAATCAACAGTTATAGTATATGAAATCCGCTAGATAGTATGGTAGAAAGAAATAGATCTATTTCTTTCTACCATACTAAATGTCTATTATTCTATATTCTAGAAAGTGAGACTGATGATTCGGCTGTAGAAATATATATAATATAGGATTCATTTCCTATTGAATATGGATCCATCTATAATATGGATATTCATCCAGGTACATATAAATCAGGTACATAAAAATCACATATGTCTAATGTATATATAAAAAGTCACCCCCAATTCTGACATAATATCCTAAGAATTCGAGTTTTTTGATCCATCCATTTGATTTGTCGTGATTCCAACCAATCCGAGATAACCGAATGTCCGCTTTGACTCTTATGTCTTATATGTCGTGCGTTGCGGCTCTAATTACTCGGTTTCTTATTTTTTCCAATAGGGAGGGACCCAGGGAGCTGTCGAAGAAATCAAATCAATAGAGGAAGGTCTGGGCATATACCGAATAAAATTCTAGAAAAAAAAAGAAAGCGAGTAATCCCCTTTTTCTCAATCAATCTGACAAAGCAAAATGGACCATTAAGAGATGAGTCAAGCAATTCTATGGGAAATTGTTCAGACAGATTGAGAAAAATCGTAGTAGATTCCAACTATTTCTAACGTGTGAACCATGATATGGACTGAGTCAATAAAGCGTAAATTCAATATGATTTCTCATTTCTAAGAGTCTAAATGCTTGAGCAATAAAGAGGGAAACAAATAAAAAAGGGGGCGGGTTTTTACTCATTGTAATATCCATATCTGATTCTGTTAATAGCTAGTGGCTAGAGTTCATCAAAATAGGAACATGGGATGAATTGAAATATTTCAAATATTTCTTTGATTAAAAAGATATTCTTCATATCTTGCATTTCTAATTTGGAAAAAGGATCTCCTTTTTTTTTATTAATTGAAAAAACGCTTTTGGAGAATGATCTATGAAAGAGACTATTGATAAAGTTCGATTACTCAACTCAATTAGCCGTTACTCTAGAGTCCACTTCTTCCCCATACTACGAGTGAAAGGGAAAATGTAAAGACTACCATTAATGCAGCCCAAGCAAGACTTACTATATCCATATGAATTATGTCCCCTATCTCTATCTCTATAGAATATGAAGATATTCTCCCCTTATTGATCACTAATAATAATCAACTCGATCGATGGCGCAGAGGCAAAAAGGAATTCTAACCGAAGGAAGGTTATTGATGAAGCAATCCAATAAATCTACCCATAACAAGTTCTTATACTGAATACTGAATTTGTTTGATTCCCCGTTTCACTATCTAATTCAAGGCTCAGTCAGTATAGACTACACTATTAATGTAAGTCCTCACAGCCTAGTTCTTCTATACCATAATCCTCCTTCGAATCCTCGTCGCAAGGATTGACAGCCTTTTATAAAATAGAAAAGCCCCTATTCTGAAAATTGAATAAGTATTGGCAGTTCTAAGTTCTAGCCCTTTTCCTCTGCGTTTGCTGGGCAAGAATTGGGTCATTTGTCTGCTATCAAGAAAGGCATTTCGAGTTTTTATTGGTCAGGCGACACCCGGATTTGAACTGGGGAAAAGGGATTTGCAGTCCCCCGCCTTACCGCTCGGCCATGCCGCCAAAACGAAAAATATAGGGAGATTGGCATTTTTTACATTTTTTATTGGATTCGATGAATCCCATTCTCCTTATGCCTTTTCTAATAAATCTCAAAACCCTTTTTCTTTTTTTTGTTTTTTATTGAAAGAGAAAACAGAAAAGCCAAATTTTCTTTTCTGTCACAGAAATTCAAAAGAAAGGAAAATTGGAACCATTAACTATAGACTGTGAATTCATGAAAGTTTTGTTTTTTTTTATCTCAAATAGCCTTTCCTTAGTGTCATAAGACAATAAAATTGAGACACAACCCATCAGTGCCAATTATTTTCACTAATTGAATCCTTTTCACTTACAATAATAACAAGAATTATGTGTATATGTCAACCATATAACAAAAATTATTACGCAGATATACCTAATTAGATATCTTATTTATATATGATATTCCTAGAAAGCGATTAAGGGAATGGCCGTGCTTCCGTTCTTCAAAGACTGTCAATCCTTGCGACGAGGATTCGAAGATTGAATCTATTGAATATCCAATAGAAATTAGGATATATAGCGCGGTTGCCAAAGTAAGTAGAATTTGGATAGGCGATTATAGGGATAGCTAAATAGCTGCGTGTTCTTACTAAATACAGTTCCTCTTGCGCACTCCAATTGGATTCCACGAATTCAACTAAGAAACACACCCTATCTCTTCTCTGCGGATCATTTCTGCCTTTATTGCATTCATAGATAGAGCAGGGATCAAAAATCCTGAGTCCATTTACTTTTTTGGTATCCAGCGGGCTCATAATATCATAATAGATAGAAATAGCATCCCTTTTTCTATTCTATTATTACTTTTCTATTCATCTATACAAGATTCCCTAATATAAGTCTAAGTGGCAGAATTTTTTTTTGTTCGGGAATGTTTTATTTTCTCAAGCCATTCCCATTTATTTCTATCTCTTGCAAATTCAAATTTGAGTAGAAAATTCTCTTTCTTTCTTTCTCCGCTCATATTTTAGATATTCCATATATATATGAAGTTGTTTAAAATAAGATTTTATGTGATTCAGTAAACAGAATATCCAGTCCATCATTGCTAGATCGATCCATATGGTTCGATGAAGAATGAGCCAATGAATGGGATTTTTTTGATAAATAGGAAACAAAAGTAAAGATGCTTCGAGATACAAACGAGGGAATGTCCACAGTACCTGGGTTTAGTCAGATACAATTTGAGGGATTTTGTAGGTTCATCAATCAGGGTTTGATGGAAGAATTTGATAAGTTTCCAAAAATTGAGGATAGAGATCAAGAAATGGAATTTCAATTATTTGTGGAAAGATATCAATTGCAAGAGCCTTTAATAAAAGAAATAGATGCTGTGCATGGATCACTCACATATTGTTCGGAATTATATGTACCCGCAGGCTTAAGTTGGAAAACCGGCAAGGATACGCAAGAACAAAACCTATTTATTGGAAACATTCCTCTCATGAATTCCCTGGGAACCTCTATAGTAAATGGAATATACAGAATAGTGATCAATCAAATAGTGCAAAGTCCCGGTATTTATTACCGTTCAAAATTGGACTATACCGGAATTTCGGCCTATACCGCTACCATAATATCAGATTGGGGAGGAAGATCAGAATTAGAGATTGATAGAAAAGCACGGATATGGGCGCGCGTGAGTAGGAAACAAAAAATATCTATTCTAGTCCCATCATCAGCTATGGGTTCGAATCTAAGAGAAATTCTAGAAAATGTTTGCTACCCAGAAATTTTCGTGTCTTTTCCGAATGATAAGGAGAAAAAAAAAATGGGGTCAAAAGAAAATGCTATTTTGGAATTTTATCAACAATTTGCTTGTGTCGGCGGGGACCCAGTATTTTCTGAGTCCTTATGTAAGGAATTACAAAAGAAATTTTTTCAACAAAGATGTGAATTAGGAAGGGTTGGGCGACGAAATATGAACCGGAGATTGAATCTTGATATACTTCAGAACATTACATTTTTGTTACCACGGGATGTATTGGCAGCTGCGGATCACTTGATCGGAATGAAATTTGGAATGGGTACGCTTGACGATATGAATCACTTGAAAAATAAACGTATTCGTTCTGTAGGGGATCTTTTACAGGATCAATTCGGAGTGGCTATGGTTCGTTTAGAATATGCGGTTCGAAAAACTCTAGGTGGAGCAATTAAGCAAAAAAGGATACCAACTCCTCATTATTTGGTAACTTCAACTCTATTAACAACCACTTATGAATCCTTTTTTGGCCTACACCCCCTATCTCAAGTTTTTGATCAAACAAATCCATTGACACAAATAGTTCATGGGCGAAAATTCAGTTATTTGGGTCCTGGGGGGTTGACAGGGCGAACTGCTAGTTTTCGGATACGAGACATCCATCCTAGTAACTATGGGCGTATTTGCCCAATTGATACATCTGAAGGAATCAATGTTGGACTCGTTGGATCCTTAGCAATTCATGCGAGGCTTGGTCATTGGGGATCTTTAGAAAGACCGTTTTATGAAATTTCTGAGAGATCAAAAAAGGGGCGGGTGCTTTATTTATCCCCAAGTCTGGATGAATACTATATGGTAACGTCAGGAAATTCTTTAGCAGTAAATCGTGGTATTACGGAAGAGCAGGGTGTTCCGGCTCGATACCGTCAAGAATTCCTGACTATTGCATGGGAAGAGATTCAGCTTCGAAGCATTTTTCCCTTCCAATATTTTTCTATTGGAGCCTCCCTCATTCCTTTTGTCGAGCACAATGATGCGAATCGGGCTTTAATGAGTTCTAATATGCAACGTCAAGCAGTTCCGCTTTCTCGATCCGAGAAGTGCATTGTTGGAACTGGGTTAGAAGGCCATGTGGCTCTAGATTCGGGGGTTTCCGTTATAGCCGAACACGGGGGAAAGGTCATTTATGCCAATACTGACAAGATCATTTTATCAGGTAATGGAGACACTCTAAGCATTCCCTTGCTTAGGTATCAACGTTCCAACAAAAATACTTGTATGCATCAAAAAACCCGGGTTCCGCGGGGTAAATGCATTAAAAAAGGACAAATTTTAGCGGAGGGTACTGCTACAACTGGCGGCGAACTCGCTTTAGGAAAAAATATATTAGTGGCTTATATGCCCTGGGAGGGCTACAATTTTGAGGATGCAGTACTCATTAGCGAACGTCTGGTATATGCAGATATTTATACTTCTTTTCATATACGGAAATATGAAATTCAGATTCATGTGACAAGCCAAGGTCCCGAAAGAATCACTAATGACATACCGTACTTAGAGGCCCATTTACTTCGCAATTTAGATAAAAGTGGAATTGTGATGCTGGGCTCTTGGGTAGAAACGGGCGATGTTTTAGTAGGCAAATTAACGCCGCAGATGGCGAAAGAATCCTCATCTGCCCCGGAAGCTAGATTATTACGAGCCATACTTGGTATTCCGGTATCCACCACAAAGGAAACGTGTCTAAAATTACCCATAGGTAGCAGAGGTCGAGTTATTGATGTGAGATGGGTCCATAAAAAAGGGGGTTACAGTTATAATCCAGAAACGATTCGTGTATATATTTCACAGAAACGTGCAATCAAAGTAGGTGATAAAGTAGCAGGAAGGCATGGGAATAAAGGTATCATTTCCAAAATTTTGCCTATACAAGATATGCCCTATCTGCAAGATGGAACACCTGTTGATATGGTCTTCAATCCATTAGGAGTACCTTCACGAATGAATGTAGGGCAGATATTTGAGTGTTCGCTCGGGTTAGCGGGGGATCTGCTAGACAGGCATTATCGAATAGCGCCCTTTGATGAGAGATATGAGCAAGAGGCTTCGAGAAAACTCGTGTTTTCTGAATTATATGAAGCCGGTAAGCGAACAGCGAATCCATGGGTATTTGAACCCGAATATCCGGGAAAAAGCAGAATATTTGATGGAAGAACGGGGGATCCTTTCGAACAACCTGTTTTAATAGGAAAGGCCTATATCTTGAAATTAATTCATCAAGTTGATGATAAAATCCATGGGCGTTCCACTGGAAAGTACGCGCTTGTTACACAACAAGCTCTTAGAGGAAGAGCCAAACAAGGGGGACAGCGGGTAGGAGAAATGGAAGTTTGGGCTCTAGAGGGATTTGGTGTTGCTCATATCTTACAAGAGATGCTTACTTATAAATCTGATCATGTTCGAGCTCGTCAGGAAGTACTTGATACTACGATCAATGGAGGAAGGATAGCTAAGCCAGAGAAGGATGCTCCAGAATCTTTTCGATTGCTAGTTCGAGAACTACGATCTTTGGCTCTAGAAATGAACCATTTCCTTGTATCTGAGAAGAACTTCCAGATTAATAGGAAGGAAGTTTGATTGGAATGAATCAGAATTTTTCTTCTATGATCGACCGATATAAACATCAACAACTTCGAATTGGATCAGTTTCTCCTCAACAAATAATTGCCTGGGCTAATAAAATCCTACCTAATGGAGAGGTGGTTGGAGAGGTGACAAAACCCCATACTTATCATTACAAAACCAATAAACCGGAAAAGGATGGATTGTTTTGTGAAAGAATTTTTGGGCCTATAAAAAGTGGAATTTGTGCTTGTGGAAATTATCGAGTAATCAGAGATACAAAAGAAGAACCGAAATTTTGCGAACAATGTGGAGTCGAGTTTGTTCATACTCGGGTACGACGATATCAAATGGGATACATTAAACTGGCATGCCCAGTAACTCATGTGTGGTATTTGAAACGTCTTCCTAGTTATATCGCGAATCTTTTAGATAAACCGCTTAAAGAATTAGAGGGCCTCGTATACTGCGATGTGTGATTTGATCGAAATTTTGATTTTACAGATTCGGAATAAGAAACTGTCATCCCGTTCAATCTCATTGGGATGCCCCAGCTCTGACATGTCTCTTGGGAGGAGCAGCATGAAACTCAGAATCCTATTATGGGTGTATTCAATACTCTCAAAATAAGGGGAATTGATCTATGGTTGATTCCATAACAGATAAATAGGAATTGCTAGTTGTACCTCGTTAAAAAGACTTCTTTACGTGGAATTAATCATTCCATATAGAAAGAATTTCTCTTCAAGTAAACAAATATGGCATGGTTGCGAAAGCCTATCTATCGCATATAGGCTTTAAATCATGACATAACCGTCGAGGTTAAGTAGGGACCTAAAAGATCGAACAGAACGATACATAGACAAGTAAATTCCTTCTGAGTTCCGAGGTATTCTTTTAAGAAGGGGATTCCTCATTCGAAGGGAAGTAGACTACTCAATAATTTCCCATTTCATTTATGTCCTAAATTGCCGAATCAGGAATTCATAAAATAGAAATAAAAAGGAAGGATGTATTAATGAAATGTTGGTTGGTCCTCACCGGAAACTTGAGTAAGGAGTAGATCTTGTTGGGGTTTTCTAGAAAAAAAAAATGGGAAAGCGAGAGCCCCCCTTTATCGTTATTTGGCGTAACTACTTGAGCCGGATGAGAGGAAACCCTCACGTCCGATTTTGAAGGGGGGGAAATCCTATAGGAACCTATCCCAATTTTTCCTTTGCGAGGCCTGTTGCTAAAAAACCCACTTTCTTACGATTACGAGGTTCATTCGAATACGAAATACAATCTTGGAAATACAGCATCCCACCTTTTTTTACTACTCAAGGTTTCGATAGATTTCGAAATAGAGAAATCTCGACTGGGGCAGGTGCTATCAGAGAACAATTAGCCGATCTGGATTTGGGACTTATTAGAGATTCTTCATTGGTCGAATGGAAAGACTTAGGGGGCGAAGGGCCCGCCGGTAATGAATGGAAAGAGAGAAAAATTGGAAGAAGAAAGGTTTTTTTGGTTAGACGCATGGAATTAGCTAAGCATTTTATTCGAACAAATGTAGAACCAGAACGGATGGTTTTGTGTCTATTACCGGTTCTTCCTCCCGAATTGAGACCACTCTTTCAGCTAGAGGAGGGTAAACAAATGAATTCGGATATTAATGAACTTTATAGAAGAGTTCTTTTTCGGAACAATACTCTTATCGATCTATTAATACCAAGTAGATTTACGCCGAGGGACTTAGTCAGGTGTCAGGAAAAATTAGTACAGGAAGCCGTGGATACACTTCTTGATAATGGGCTCCGCGGACAACCAATCAGGGACAGTCATAATAAAGTTTACAAGTCTTTTTCAGAGCTAATTAAGGGCAAAGAGGGAAGATTTCGACAGACTCTGCTTGGTAAACGGGTGGATTATTCGGGGCGTTCTGTCATTGTCGTGGGCCCTTCACTTTCATTACATAGATGTGGATTGCCCCGCGAAATAGCAATAGAGCTTTTCCAGACATTTGTAATTCGTGGTCTAATCAGACAACGCGTTGCTTCCAACATAGACGTTGCAAAAAGTAAAATTCTGGAAAAAGAACCAATTGTCTGGGAAATACTTCAAGAAGTTATGCAGGGACATCCTGTATTGCTAAATAGAGCACCTACTTTGCATAGATTAGGCATACAGGCATTCGAACCCATTTTAGTGGAAGGGCGTGCTATTTTTTTACATCCATTAGTTTGTAAGGGGTTTAATGCAGACTTTGATGGGGATCAAATGGCTGTTCATCTACCTTTATCTTTAGAAGCTCAAGCAGAGGCTCGTTTACTTATGTTTTCTCATATGAATCTCCTGTCTCCGGCTATTGGAGATCCCATTTCCGTACCAACCCAAGATATGCTTATGGGCCTGTATCTATTAACAATTGGGAATCCTCGAGGTATTTGTGCAAATAGGTATAATCCATGTAATCGGAGAAACTATCAAAATGAAAAAATTGACGAAAATAGCTATAAGTATACAAAAGAACCCTATTTTTGTAGTTCCTATGACGCACTTGGGGCTTATCGGCAGAAACGAATCAATTTAGATAGTCCCTTGTGGCTCCGGTGGCGACTAGATCAACGCGTCATTGCATCAAGAGAAGTTCCTATCGAAGTTCAATTTGAATCTTTGGGTACCTATGATGAGATTTATGGGCACTATCTGATAGTAAGAAATGTCAAAAAAGAAATGCTTTGTATAGATATTCGAACCACTCTTGGTCATATTTCTTTTTATCGAGAAATAGAAGAAGCTTTACAAGGGTTTTACCGGGCTTGCTCATAGGGTACAATTATATGATATCCATGCCCGTGGAAATTCGATTCGGGTCTCTCTCTATCAATCAACTAGTATCATAATTCCTGAATTTCTACGCGAATCGCGATCGAGGAAAGGAAGTCTTTGAATCACTGACTCAAACTTATTGTGCAATCTTACTCATTGGAATAGGAAGGTACTTATGGCAGAACGGGCCGATCTGGTCTTTCACAATCAAAAAATGGATGGAACTGCCATGAAACGACTTATTAGCAGATTAATAGATCACTTTGGAATGGCATATACATCACATATCTTGGATCAAGTAAAGACTCTGGGTTTCCAGCAGGCCACTGCTACCTCCATTTCATTAGGCATTGATGATCTTTTAACAATACCCTCAAAGGGATGGTTAGTCCAAGATGCTGAACAACAAAGTTTTCTTTTGGAAAAACACCATCAGTATGGGAGTGTACACGCGGTAGAAAAATTACGTCAATCCATTGAGATATGGTATTCTACGAGTGAATACTTGCGCCAAGAAATGAATCTGAATTTTAGGATGACCGATCCTTCTAATCCAGTCCATATAATGTCTTTTTCGGGAGCTAGAGGAAATGCATCTCAAGTACACCAATTAGTAGGTATGAGAGGGTTAATGTCAGATCCCCAAGGACAAATGATTGATTTACCCATTCAAAGCAATTTACGCGAAGGACTCTCTTTAACAGAATATATAATTTCCTGCTATGGAGCCCGGAAAGGGGTTGTGGATACCGCTGTACGAACAGCGGATGCTGGATACCTCACGCGCCGTCTTGTTGAAGTAGTTCAACACATTGTTGTGCGTAGAACAGATTGTGGCACTCTCCGAGGTATTTCTCTAAGTCCCCGAAATGGGATGATAAGAGAAAGATTTTTTATCCAAACATTAATTGGTCGTGTATTAGCAGACGATGTATATATAGGCTCCCGATGCATTGCCATCCGAAATCAAGATATTGGTAGGGGACTTGTGAATCGATTCATAGCCTGTGGAGCGCAGCCAATATCTATTCGAACCCCCTTTACTTGCAAGAGTACATCTTGGATCTGTCGATTATGTTATGGTCGGAGTCCCACTCATGGCGACTTGGTCGAGTTGGGAGAAGCAGTAGGTATTATTGCGGGTCAATCTATCGGGGAACCGGGGACTCAACTAACATTAAGAACTTTTCATACTGGTGGAGTATTTACAGGCGGTACTGCAGAATACGTACGAGCCCCTTCTAATGGAAAAATCAAATTCAATCAGGATTTGCTTCATCCTACACGTACATGTCATGGTCATCCTGCTTTTCTATGTTATATAGCCCTATATGTAACTATTGAGGATCAAGATATTCTACATAATGTGACTATTCCACCAAAAAGTTTTCTTTTAGTTCAAAATGATCAATATGTAGAATCAGAACAAGTGATTGCGGAGATTCGCGCGGGAACATCCACCTTGAATTTGAAAGATAGGGTTCGAAAACATATTTATTCTGACTCAGAGGGAGAAATGCATTGGAGTACCGCGGTGTACCATGCACCCGACTATACATATGGTAATGTTCATCTCTTACCAAAAACAAGTCATTTATGGATAGTATCGGGGGTTCCGTACAGATCCAGTATGCTCTCTGTTTCACTCCACAAGGATCAGGATCAAATGAATGTTCATTCTCTTTCTGCTGAAGGAAAATCCATTTCTAATTCTAATCTATTAGTTCCTAATGATCAAGCAAGATATAACACATTTTTGAGTTCAGAGCCCTTTGGTAAACACGGGGAGAGGATTCTTGATTATTTAGGACCTGGTCGAATCATACCCAACGGTCCTTGTAATCTCACATATACTGCCATTCTCCACGGGAATTCTGATTTCTTTTTCTTGTCAAAGAGGAGAAGAAATCGATTCATCATTCCATTCCAATATAATCAAGGACAAGAAAAAGAACTAATAACCCCCTCGGGTCTCTCGATTGAAATACCTATAAATGGGATTTTCCATAGAAATAGTATTCTTGCTTATTTCGACGATCCCCGATACAGAAGAAAGAGTTCGGGAATTACTAAATATGGGACTATCGAGGCGCGTTCGAGCGTAAAGAAAGAAGATTTGATTGAGTATCGAAGAATGCCAAAATACCAAACGAAAATAGATCAAATTTTTTGCATTCCCGAGGAAGTGCATATTTTACCCGGATCGTCTTCCGTAATGGTACGAAATAATAGTATTATTGGGGTAGATACAGAAATCACTTTCAAAACAAGAAGCCGAGTAGGCGGATTGGTCCAAGTAGAGAAAAAAACAAAAAAGATTGAACTGAAAATATTTTCTGGAGATATTTATTTTCCCGGAGAGACAGATAAGATCTCCTGGCAGAGCGGTATCTTGATACCACCCGGAAGGGAAAAAAAAAATTCAAAGGAATCAAAAAAAGTGAAAAATTGGAGCTATGTCGAACGGATTGCCCCTGCTAAGAAAAGGTATTTTGTTTTAGTTCGACCCGTAGTTAGGTATGAAATCGCGGATGGGATAAATTTCGCAACGCTTTTCCCTCAGGATCCGTTGCAGGAAAGGGATAATGTGCAACTTCGAGTTGTCAATTATATCCTTTGTGGAAATGGCAAACCAATTCGAGGAATTTCTCATACAAATATTCAATTAGTTCGAACTTGTTTAGTATTGAATTGGTGCCAAGAAAAAAAGGGTTCTTCTATGGAGGAGATTCATGCTTCCTTTGTTGAAATAAGGGTAAATGATCTGATTCAAGATTTCATCAGAATGGACTTAGTGAAATCCCCTATTTCGTATACCAGAAAAAGGAATGCTCCGGCAGAGTCCGAGTTGATCCTGGTTAATGGAGCAGATCGCACCAATCCTTTTTATTCCAAGGCAAGGATTCAACAATTGCTTACCCAACAGCAAGGAACTATTCGTACGTTGTTGAATCGAAATAAGGAATGTAAATCTTTGATAATTTTGTCATCATCTAATTGTTTTCGAATAGGCCCATTCGACGATTTCAAATATAAGAATCTAACAAAAAAATCAAATACAAATAAAGGGGATCCCGTACTTCCAATTAGGAATTCATTTGGTCCCTTAGGGGTTGTCCCTAAAATTGCGAATTTTTATTCATTTTACTATTTAATAACTCATAATCAGATCTTGATAAATAAATATTTGCTACTTGACAATCTAAAAGCGGATTTTCAAATACTTCAATATTTTTTAATGGATGAAAATGGGAGAATTTATAATCCTGATCCATGCAGTAACAGGATTTGGAATCCATTCAATTCGAATTGGTATTGTCTCCATCACGATTATTGTGACGAAAGATCAACAATAATTAGCCTTGGACAGTTTTTTTGTGAAAATCTATCTATATCTCAATATGGGACGCCTCTAAAATCTGGCCAGGTTCTGATTATTCATGTTGACTTTTTAGTAATAAGATCTGCTAAGCCCTATTTGGCTATTCCGGGAGCAACCGTTCATGGTCATTATGGAGAAATAATGTACGGAGGAGATCCTTTACTTACATTTCTATATGAAAAATCAAGATCTAGTGATATAACGCAGGGTCTTCCAAAAGTAGAACAAGTCTTAGAAGCGCGTTCGGTTGATTCAATATCAATGAACTTAGAAAAGAGGGTTGAGGGTTGGAACGAATCTATAACAAGAATTCTTGGGATTCCTTGGGGATTCTTGATTGGCGCTGAGCTAACCATATTGCAAAGTCGGATTTCTTTGGTTAATAAGATTCAAAGGGTTTATCGATCCCAGGGAGTGCAGATCCATAATAGGCATATAGAAATTATTGTACGTCAAATAACATCAAAAGTGTTGGTTTCAGAAGAGGGAATGTCTAATGTTTTTTCACCTGGCGAGCTAATTGGGTTGTTGCGTGCGGAACGAACAGGGCGTGCGTTGGAAGAAGCGGCCTGTTATCGAGCCGTCTTTTTGGGAATAACGAGGGCGTCTCTGAATACTCAAAGTTTCATATCCGAAGCGAGTTTTCAAGAAACTGCTCGAGTTTTAGCAAAGGCGGCTCTACGAGGTCGTATCGATTGGTTGAAGGGTCTGAAAGAAAATGTTGTTCTGGGGGGTATGATACCGGTTGGTACCGGATTCAAAGGATTAGTGCACCCTTCCAGCCAACACGGCGACATTTCGTTGGAAACGAAAACTAAGAATCTATTCGAAGGGGGTATGAGAGATATTTTGTTCTACCACAAAGATTTTTTTTCTTCTTGTATTCCAATTCCAAAGAATTTTCATGAGATAGATATATCAGAACAATAATTCACAGAATTTATTGATTCCTAAGAAGGGATTCATCCTTTTCATTTCACTTTCACTACCTACTCTTCTTATAAAAAAGAACTAAGGAATAGAAAGGAAGTCATCGCTCGGACCGTGTATCCATGTTAAATCTCCGGTAGAAGGTTCCTTCGGAACAATTTTTTATTTCAGGGTACCTCGTCTCTTAAACAAAAAGAGAAAGTGTGGGGAGAAATGACAAGAAGATATTGGAACATCCAATTAGAAGAGATGATCAAAGCAGGAGTGCATTTTGGTCATGGTACTAAGAAATGGAATCCTAGAATGGCACCTTACATATTGACAAAACGTAAGGGTAGGCATATTACCAATCTTACGAGAACTGCTCGTTTTTTATCAGAAGCTTGTGATTTACTTTTTGATGCATCAAGTAGGAGAAAACAATTCTTACTAGTTGGTACCAAAATCATAGCAACTGATTTAGTAGCATCGGCTGCAATAAGGGCGCGATGTCATTATGTTAATAAAAAATGGCTCGGTGGTATGTCAACGAATTGGTCCACTACGAAAACGAGACTTCAAAAGTTCAGGGACCTTAGAGCGGAACAAAAGAGGGGAAGATTCAACCGTCTTCCTAAAAGAGATGCAGCAATGTTGAAGAGACAATTATCTCACTTGCAAAGATATCTGGGTGGCATCAAATATATGACGGGGGTGCCTGATATTGTAATTATCCTTGATCAGCACGAAGAATATACCGCTCTTCGAGAATGTATCACTTTGGGAATTCCAACAATTTGTTTAATCGATACAAATTGTGACCCGGATCTCGCAGATCTTTCGATTCCCGCCAATGATGACGCTAGGGCGTCAATCCGATTCATTCTTAAAAAACTCATATCTGCAATTTGTGAGGGCCGTTCTAGCTATATAAGAAATTGTTGATTAATAATAAGATAAGTCAATTACTTCAGGAACTCCATGGATTTATCGAATTGGTTACAATTTCTGAATATAACAAAAGAGAAAAAAAGCGCCGGGAATAGTCTGTAATTACTGGGTATCCGAAATATATAAGTGGGTGAGTCGAGAAAGAGATGGTTGAATCAAAATAATGGCTTTTTAAGTTCTATTTCTGTAAGAGGTCAATATGAATCTTCTACCATCTTCCGTCAACACACTAAAAGGGCTATATGATATATCCGGTGTCGAAGTAGGCCAGCATTTTTATTGGCAAATAGGGGGTTTCCAAGTACATGCCCAAGTACTTATCACTTCTTGGTTCGTAATGGCTATCTTACTAAGTTCCGCCACTATAGCCGTTCGAAATCCGCAAACCATTCCTACCGACGGTCAGAATTTCTTCGAATATGTCCTTGAATTCGTTCGAGACTTGAGTAAAACCCAAATTGGAGAAGAATATGGTCCTTGGGTTCCCTTTATTGGAACTATGTTCTTATTTATTTTTGTTTCTAACTGGTCGGGGGCTCTTTTACCTTGGAAAATCATACAATTACCTCATGGGGAGTTAGCCGCGCCCACCAATGATATAAATACTACGGTTGCTTTAGCTTTACCTACGTCAGTGGCATACTTCTATGCGGGTCTTACAAAAAAGGGATTGGGTTATTTTGCTAAATACATTCAACCCACTCCAATCCTTTTACCTATTAACATCCTAGAAGATTTCACAAAACCCTTATCGCTGAGTTTTCGACTTTTTGGGAATATATTGGCCGATGAATTGGTAGTTGTTGTTCTTGTTTCTTTAGTACCTTCAGTGGTTCCTATACCTGTCATGTTCCTTGGATTATTTACAAGTGGTATTCAAGCTCTTATTTTTGCAACTTTAGCCGCGGCTTATATAGGAGAATCCATGGAGGGTCATCATTGACTAGCTTTGCTTTTTTTTTTTTTACGTTATCGCAATGCAATGTACGGATAATATATACAAATAGAATAGAGTATATACGATCTAGAATAGTAGTCAAAAAAGGCAAAAAGATTATTTATTATTATTGATATAGTAAAAATAGTAAAAAAGGGAAAGGGATCTCAAAGAGTTTTTTCCTAGGATTCCCTTTTTTTGACCGATTTCTGTCATATCCCTTCCAATGAATATTCTATTTTGATTTGTTCAGTCAATCACACTATGACGATTTATTATTTGTATTTTGTATTAAGAAGTCTTATCTTATCTTATCTAGTCCCGGCATGCTATTCTATTAAACAAAAAACGCGGTTTTACAGTCCCACTTCCTTTGAGTTTCAACGATTGGTCAAAATTCAAATGAATTGCGTGCAATTAGATATCAAATCTTTCTATTCTAGGGAATGATTCATACAAATGAATTTGTCTCTTTTCTCTTTGTAGTCATGCGGGATAATGATAAAGAAAAGTAAACGAATATGAACTTCATAAAAATAGGTTAGGGGGTCGAACTAAGTATATGAAATGGCTATAAACCAACTCTTATCTATCTTTAGAAAAAGGATAAAATCTCGTGGCCCGTGGAATAGAAGATCGAAATCTTTGGTTTACGTTATGGAAGAAACACGTGTATATAGGATAGTAGATAGTGACTAGTTATCTATATGAACGACCTATATCTCTTTTGTCCTTCCCCACACCATACCATGAATTTCGATGGGGATTCCAATAGAATAGAAAGTCCCTCTTTTTCGTTTGGGCCGAATGAATAAACAGACGAAAGCAGGCATATCGAATCAAAGAGAAAGGATGAAGAAATGAAAGAGGGCTTTCGGAATAAAGAAATGGAAGACCCAGAACCCTATGAATTGATAAAAAAACTCCACGGATAGGAATGAAAAATGAGATATCCAAGTTGTTCTGACGATTCCATATTCTCATTACTTGAATTTTCACTCATAGGTCTTAGTTATTTCGACCGGCTCGATCTTACTTTAGGAGTGGAAGGAAGAATAAGTCATAATTCAATGGTTTATTGTATCATTAACCATTTCTTTCTTTTTTGCAAGGAACTTACCATGAATCCACTGATTGCTGCCGCTTCCGTTATTGCTGCTGGATTGGCCGTAGGGCTGGCTTCTATTGGACCTGGAGTTGGTCAAGGTACTGCTGCGGGACAAGCCGTCGAAGGTATCGCGAGACAACCCGAAGCAGAGGGTAAAATACGAGGTACTTTATTGCTCAGCCTGGCTTTTATGGAAGCTTTAACAATTTATGGACTGGTCGTGGCATTAGCACTTTTATTTGCAAATCCTTTTGTTTAGTTTCATCCTCGAAATAGAAATGGGAAATTCTTTTCTTTTTTTTTTATCTCAGTCTTGGGTCTTGTCGCTTGCTTTTTCGAATTTTATCAAAATTGAACTCCTACAATTCATACCTTTCAATTATTCGTTGAGACAATACTCCGGGAAGGACTTATTTGAGGATGAGGAATTCAATTAGCGGATTCACTCGCCTTCTCCCCTTCTTAGTCCAAAGGAAACTCCTTTTTTTGTTTTTAGGAAGTGCTGCTACAAATGAGGCATTTCGCAATGGACATAAGGCCTGGGACCTAATACTAAGCAAATTCAGTATTTTCTTATTGGGTTGGGAACTTGAATTGAAATAAGAAAGAAATAGGAATTTCCAGAATTCCTATATTCTATATTGAATACTGATAAATGAAATCGAAATAAGTCAATAAAAAAATCAAATAAACAAAAAAAAATGGGGGGCAAAGTACTATAAGCTCTGGTCAAGTAGTACTATCTATAAGAGGAGATCATATGAAAAATGTAACCGATTCTTTCGTTTCCTTGGGTCACTGGTCATCCGCCGGGAGTTTCGGATTTAATACCGATATTTTAGCAACAAATCCAATAAATCTCAGTCTAGTACTTGGCGTATTGATCTTTTTTGGAAAGGGAGTGTGTGCGAGTTGTTTATTTCAATACAAGGCTGGATTCAACCAGCTGCACTTTTTTTTTCTTTAGAACTTGAAAATAAAGGTGTACTATCTGGCGAATTACTTCTGAATTAATTCGTAAATCATATGTACGAACCATAGCATTTCGTGACTCATTGGGAAATCGACTTTGATTCTCTATCAACCAATAATGTGGGATCCTTAAGATGGTTAAAACTCAATTGTTTGAAGTCCAGGCGCAACATTGGTATTCTTTCTACCACTATATTAGTTTAGTATAGTGATGCTTTCAAAATAAATAGTTGCAATTTATCCGATTCCGATATAGAACACTCATATCGATATAAAGGGTTTGAACCATTTACTGGAAAGGGGGCACCCCTGTCCTTTTTTTACCCAATGCTGAATTGACAACCTGTACATAAAATAAGAGGAATTTTTGGATTTGGAGAAAAAAAGAAACAACCTTGCTGAGAATTACAG